ATCCATTATAAATGAATTTTCGAGCATTTGACTCCGTACCGCTGAAGGATTTAGTCGCACACTCGAAAGATAGCCCAGAAAGTCGAGGGAATTTTTGGATAATTGGTTTATATGGATCCTTCCTGGTTGAGACCATAGGTAAAAATGACATTGCCAAAAATTTACAAGGTAATATTTCCATTTATTCAGCAGAAGAGGTGCACCTTTTGATGCCAGAATTGATTTTCCTTGATACCTAACATAATGCATAAACGGGTCTTTGAACAACCATAGGACGGTAGGAAAATCAGTAGAAAAGACTTCTACAAGATGTTTTATTTTTCCATAGAAATATATTCGCTCAAAAAAAGTTCCAGAAGATATTGATCGTAAATGAAAAGATTGGTTACAAATAAAAATGAAGATAGATTCGTATTCACATACATAAGAATTATATAGAAACAAGAATAATCTTTGATTCCTTTTTGAAACAATGGAAATTGATTTTTTTGGAGTTGGAGTAATAAGACTATTCCTATTCTGATACTCATAGAGAAAGAATCGTAATAAATGCAAAGAAGAGGCATCTTTCACCCAGTAACGAAGAGTTTGAACCAAGATTTCCAGATGGATGGGGTGGGGTATTAGTATATCCGACACATAATTTAAATGTAAAAAATTGTCTTCTAAAAAAGGAAATATTGAATGAATTGATCGTAAATTATGAGATTTTACTATTTCTTTTTCTTTCCTTTCTAAGGAAAATACTAATCGTAGGGAAAATTGAATTTCCACAACGACTGCAAATCCCTCTGATATCATTTGATTTTGATAATCTAAATTCTTGTTAGGCCCCAAAAATGGATTTTGGTTGGAATCATTATCAGAAATAATTAAATGATTCGGTTGAGACATTCGAGTAATTAAGCGTTTCACAATTAGTGAGCTGGATTTATTGTCATAACTAAAATTATCCGACAAAATGCATCTATTTAAAATATGATCATGAGCAAGTGCATAAATATACTCCTGAAAGATAAGTGGATATAGGAAGTCATTTTGACTAAATTTATTGAGTTCTAAATATCCTTGATATTCCTCCATTTGAAATTAGATTTGAACCAAAGATAGGTGATTTCTTGGATTATCAAATGATACATAGTGCGATACGGTCAAAACAAGATATTATATAAGATAGTATAGTAAATAAGATAGTATAGTAAAGAATAGATACCTCGGAGACAGGTGAGCTCATCAATGGACTCTCTATCCTCTCTTTTTTCATCTAATAGGTTTATGTTCGTTATAGGATAACAAGATGGTTAGAAATTTTTTATTTTTTTTGCAATCCAATCGCTCTTTTGATTTTGGAAAAAAAATTATCTTTATCAATATACCGCTTCTTCTACACATTTATCTCCAATCCCTAATGGAGAATAGCTAATAGTTAGGATTCATTAAAAAAAAATGAATAATCCACTCATAGGAGAAGCCTTTCCCGCATTAGGCAATAATATATTTTTAACGTCTAATTAGATCGGGTAATCATTCAAATTAAGAACAGAAGCCCGTTGCTTTTTATTTCCCTATAATTGGAGCCATGGGGCTCTATCCATTTATTGACTTGACCCAACTTCGAATTCATTTTGTTCCGTTCCAAGACTTTAAAATAAGCCTTTGTACCGATCCGGTAAGAATGCAATATTCTCAGAATTCTCTATTGATACGACATGCTATTTTTTCCATTCATTCCCTTTCAGGATCAGTCGCGGTCTTACAAACTCTACCGATGGTCTGGACGAATTCCTTGCTTCATCCAAATGTGTAAAAGATCCTAGCCGCACTTAAAAGCCGAGTACTCTACCGTTGAGTTAGCAACCCGAATAAAAATATAAAAAGAATTAGGATGTGTAGATACAATCGAAATCAAAATAAATAAATTTGATTGCATGACATAATCAATTTTTTTTTCACTAAAAAAAAAACTTCTTGTATCACATATCACAGCGAATTCAACGAACTCAGCAGTTGAATGAAGTAAAGTAAAAAACCAAACCTATAGGACGGAGATAAATAGATTTATACACGATCAAATTATATTTGTTCGATGCGCTGTTGTCAACATAAATGTTGCGAAAAGAATACAATGGTGAAAATAGAAAGAAATTCAATTTTAATAAAAAAAGTAAGGACTGGGGTTAGATTGGCACTACATAGATACAAAAAGGTGTAGATAGAGAAAAAAAGTAGGAAAAAAGATCCAATTTGAGTCGCGTGATTTTTTAATATCTAGCTTATATTTCTTTTGTTCATTATAGAACAATATAACATGGGATTCTATGGGAACAATAATATAAATGGGTATGGATACAGTAAGAGAAGGAGGAATAGTATAGAAAAACTTATACTATATATGATCTACGAGTCATCCCCACACTTTTTTTCATTAATTGAATTTCGTTTGATTAAAGCGAAGTTCCTTAAAAACCTCCGCTTTCTTTGAAATATCATGAACAGTTCCTGTAGGTTGAGCGCCTTTTTCAAGGAAATATAGAATAGCAGGAACATTTGAATAAGTTTGATTCTTTATCGGATCATAAAAACCAACTTTCCGAAGATCTCTTCCGTCTCTTCGGGATCGAACATCAATTGCAACGATTCGGTAGACGGCTCATTGGGATAGATGTAGATGAACAAGACCCCCCCCTAGAAACGTATAAGAAGTTTTCTCCTCGTACGGCTCAAGAAAAAATGATTCGAAGTTATGTCTATGTTTGTGTATAGAATTATCATGGCAATATAGATCCATAAAATCTTCAAATCAATTAGACTATGATTTAAGTCCTTTTTCTTTCCTAAAAAAAAAAATTGTACTCATAACTCAAGTTGGATAACTCCTCAATAGCTCAAAAAAAAACCTTAGGCATTTCGTTTATTGAGTGGTCTCTAACCCCCTTCTTGTCTCGTTTAAAATCCGTTTTTATTCTTCATTCTGATTTAGTTGTTGAGACAATTGAAAATGGTGTTTCCTTGTTCCAGGATCCTTTATCTGTTCTTTGTTGAATCATTGGGTTTAGACATTACTTCGGTGATCCTTAATCCTTTCAAAATGGCAGCAACATACCTTTTTGTGATTTCTTTCTATCAACGAATTATAAGAACGGTTAATTCCCGCGTGTTACACTTTTGATTGAAAGAGTTTTACCAAGCCCAACAAATTTTCTTTTTGGATTTGAAACTTTCTCGAATTGAATTCTTTCAATTTATATATCGAAGATATACTTACGAAGTTATTCCAGCTTATTCATTGGCACTAACCCTAGACCCTTGCCCTCGAGAAATGACTCAATACTTTCTACTCGAGCTCCATCATGTACTATTTACATTACAATCCCAAAAAAACTGGGGGTTCTAGTCGAACAGAACAACAGATGTCGAGCCAAGAGCACTTTCATTCCTAATAAAATGGTGGATTCTTACATCCACAGCTGATCATGTCCTTCAAGTCGCACGTTGCTTTCTACCACATCGTTTCAAACGAAGTTTTACCATAACATTCCTCTAGCTTGGAATCAGTATGTAATTGATTCAATTATGGAATCATGAATAGTCATTGGGTCTGTCGGTAAATAGTAATCTATACTTTTGTCCTTCTATAATGGTTATTAATGGGTAGATATTTTCTGAAAAAGTCTCAGCAATAATGAATTAATCCCCATATTTCTAACTACAACATTTTTTTTATTCCATTTAATTAACACGAATAAATGAATTCTTTTTGAATCTCCATCTTGCAGTGACTCGATAGGATAGATTCAGCACTCTCACACTTTTCCAAATATCAAAGACTCATAAGAAGTCATTCAGAATATTTAATTAAATAATTTCCTACTTCCCCATCATTATTTAAATAAAAAATAATGTTTTTGAGTAAGTACCGCATTTTTTTTAATCTTCATAAGAAAGATCAATCCATGTTTCTTTTCAAATTGAAACACCAATGAGTTAAAACAATTTAAAACAGATAGATCAATTGAAAAAAATCCAATTTCTTTCTTTTTTTATGGAATTGGATAAAAAAGATTGATATATTAAGGGAACGTTATTCTTTCATCTGATTACTAACCATAAAAAAAAAAAAATGTATGAACAACCGCCTCAAATGTTAGAGCGATTTACAACCATTTTTATAAGAGACAAAGAAAAAATGCCTAAAAATTAGGTTCAAAGAAAAATGATCTGTTACATATGTAATTTTCTCGATCGTTTGTTAATGAGATTCATACAGAAAATGGATACCTTTTCATTGCTGATTAAGTTCTATCCACCCCCCCCCAATTCTATGGGGATGATGGGGAGGATCAATCATAAAAAAAAATATGATTAGAGAAGAAGAAGAATCAGTAAAAATTAGAAAAAAGAATCACATTCTATCCAATATTACACTCTTAAACAGAGGGTTGTTCAAAAAAGGAATATATATATTCCTTTTTTTCTTTTCTGAGATAACTGGGACGGAAGGATTCGAACCTCCGAATAGCGGGACCAAAACCCGTTGCCTTACCACTTGGCCACGCCCCATTTCTATTTCTATTCTTCACTAAAAAAACTAATATTAGCATGGATTGGTCGTTAATTCCAGCGCAAATAAATATCTATGGAATAGATTGTTGATAGGATTTTGCCACGTGTAGATATCGAATTAATCCGGAATTGATTGATCATTACATATAATTTCATTAAGATAGAAGATATTGTATAAAAGTAGGATTTCTTCTATGTCTCTTTTGAGAATGGGAGGATTTTTGATTAGGTGAGTGAGTTCAAAATATTTTTTGGTCCACTTTACTTTCTTCATCATTTTTTGCCTTATATCAATAACTCAATAAAAATGCAATTATCTCCAAGAAAAAAAATCTTTGTTATGCTTAATATTTTTAGTTTGATCGGTATCTGTCTTAATTCTGTCCTTTATTCGAGTAGTTTTTTCTTTGTCAAATTACCCGAGGCCTATGCTTTTT